CGTTACAAAATTTCGCTTTAGCCAATGATCCAATCAGAGGAATAATTGGAACTATTGTATCGAGTTTATTGGGAGCATTATTTAGTAGAAATGAATTTTCTAGCATTTGATTCCGCACCACTGCAGGATTTCGTCGAACACTTGAAAAGTAACTCAAAAAATCGAGGGAATGCTTGGATAATTGGTTTATACGGATACTTGCCGCGTGAGACCATACATCAAAATGACATTGCCATAAATTGACAAGGTAAGATTTCCATTTATTCATTAGAAGAGGTGTGTCTTTGGAAGCCAGAATTGATTTTCCTTGATATCTAACATAATGCATGAAAGGATCCTTGAGAAAGCATGGGATGACCGGAAAATCATTAGCAAAGACTTCGGCAAAATGTTCTATTTTTCTATATAAACAGAGTCGTTCAAAAAGGAATCCAGAAGATGTTAATCGTAAATGAGAAGATTGGTTACGGAGAAAAAGGAAGATGGATTCGTATTCACATATATAAGAATTATATAGGAATAATAAAAATCTCGGATTACTTTTTGAAAAAATGGAAATAGATTTATTTGTAATAATAAGACTGTTACAATTAGAATACTCATGAAGAAAGAACCGCAATAAATGCAAATAAGAAGCATCTTTCACCCGGTAACGAAGGGTTTGAACCAATATTTCCAGATGGGCAGGGTAGGGTATTAGTATATCCGCCGAATAATTTAAATGTGGGAACTTTTCCTCTAAAAAGGGAAATATTGAATGAATGGATCGTAAATTGTAAAATCTTACGATTTCTGCCCCTTCTAAAGAAGATATTAATCGTAGATAAAATGGAATTTCCACAATGATTGCAAATCCTTCTGATAGAATTTTAGAATGCAAATTCTTGTTGTACCCAAAAAATGGATTTTGTTTAGAATCATTAGCAGAAATTATCAAATAATTCTGTTGATACATTGTAGTAATTAAGCGTTTTACAATCAGTAAACTAGATTTATTATCATAACCTATATTTTCCAACAACATGTATCTATTTAAACCATGGCCATGAGCAAGTGCATAACTATATTCCCGAAAGATAAGTGGGTATAGGAAGTCATGTTGCCGAAATCTATCGAGTTCTAAATATCCTTGAAATTCCTCCATTTTAAATTAGATGGGGATAAGGGATTTCTTTTGGGTTATTAAATGACACATAGTACGATACAGTCAAAACAGGATATTATAGTAAGAAGTAAGAAATAAATAGATATATACCCCGGAACCAGATAAGACTGATCGACGGACTCTTTAGCCTCTCCTTTTCCATCTAATTTAATTGGTTTATGTTCATTCGAGGATAACAAGATGGTTAGAAATCCTTTATTTGTTCAACCCAATCGCTCTTTTGATTTTGGAAAAAAAGGATTTTTATCTTTATCAATAGACTGCTTTTTCTACACATTTACCCCCACACTCTAATGGAGAATAGCTACTAATAATTAGGATTAAAAAAAAAAAATCGATGATCCACTTATGGGAAAAGCATTTCCCGCATCAAGGACTAATCTATTTTTAACGTTTAATTAGATCGGGTAATCGTTCAAATTAAGAACAGAAGCTCGTTTCTTTTTTTTTGTTTACCTATAATTGGAGCCATAGGGCTCTATCCATTTATTCACTTAACCCAAAATTTCATTTTATTTTTTTTTCGTCAAGAATTTAAACAAAGTTTTGAACCGATCCGCTAAGAATAAAATATTCTCGGAATTCCACATTGATACGACATGCTGCTTTTTCCATTCATTCCTTTGAGGATCAGTCGCGGTTTTACAAGCTCTAGAGAGAGTATCGACGAAGACGTTGCTTCATACAAATGTGTAAAAATTGCCAGTCGCACTTAAAAGCCGAGTACTCTACCGTTGAGTTAGCAACCCCCCCCCCCCCCCAAAAAAAAATGTGTAGATCCAATCGGAATAAAAAATTAGATTTAATTGCACACCGAAATCCAAATAGTAAAATAGCAAAAACATTGCTAATCGATTCTGAACATAAAAAAAATAATGAACATATTAGATGCAAATACACTGACTTCTAAAATAAGAATCTAGATTAAGATAAGGATATGGATTAAGTCAAAATTGATGTACTACCGCGGATTTAGTTCGTATCTTATCCATTATTATCTTATCCGTTTTTTTTTTTTTCAATAAAATAAATAAATAATAAATAAATAAAGGCTTCTCGTATCCCAGCAAATCCGACGAATCCGTCGTTTAAATAAAGTAAAATAAAAAAACCAAGTCCATAGATGGAACAGAGGGAAATAGATACATTTATTCATGATCGGATTATATTTGTTTGATACACTGTTGTCAATATGAATGTAAATCTTAAGAAAAGAACACAATGTGGAGAACCATAAATTAAAATAAAAAAAAATTAAATATTGAATTAATATAATAAAATATAAATTATACAAATAAAGAAAAACTAATGACTTGTATTGAATTGGCACTAACTATATATGGATAATAAACATGGATACAAAAGGATGTAAGCGTAAGAATCAATATTCGTAGCAAAGTATCGCAATGCTTGGGTTTACTTAATCCATATAAGTAAAAAAAAAAAAGAAATCTTAAATCCCATTTGTTTTTTTTTTTTTTTATTTATTTGTTCATAACATAAAAAAAGTGAAAGTTTCAACTAAAAAACAACTAGTATTGAATTAGCAATAATGTAAATATTTTGGATTTCTAAATCCAACTACTTCGGTTATTCATTTGATCTTTTTTCATCTGTCTTAAATTAAATGAATTTCTATCACTAAAATAAAAATAAATTTTTGTCGTTATAGAAGACGACATTTTTTAGTAGTAGACATTTTTTGGTAGTAATAATAAATAGGTATGAATAGAACAAAAGAGGGGGCTTATATAACTTTGTATAACCTTTTATATACTACCGCCCCCCCTCTTTTGTTCTATTCATTAATTGAATTTAATCTGTTGATTAAGGCAAAGTTCCATAAAAACTCCCGCCTTCTTCGAAATATCATGAACAGTTCCCGTAGGTTGAGCGCCCCTTTCAAGTAAATATAGAATAGCAGGAACATTTAAATAGGTTTGATTCTTTAGCGGATCATAAAAGCCCACTTTCCGAAGAGCTCTTCCTTCTCTTCGGCATCGAGCATCAATTGCAACGATTCGATAAACCACCCATTGGGATAGATGTAGATGAATAATACCCCCCCTAGAAACGTATAAGAGGTTTTCTCCTCATACGGCTCAAGAAAATTCGAAATTATGTCTATGGATCGAATTTGAAATTTTTAATTAGTAATGTCAAATGGATCCATAAAATAATCAAATCAATTAAATATGAGTTAAGTACTTTTTAGTATTCCTTATTATTATCCGAAAAAGAAAATAAAATCATTTGTATTCGCATCCTCATAACTCAAGTTGGATAACTCGCTAATAACCCAAGGAAACCCTTTACTTTAGGTATTTCGTTTATTGAGCGATCTCTAACCACGCACCTTTTTTTGTCTTTAGAATCTATTTTGATTCTTAATTAGAATCTATTTATTGAGACAACTGAAAGTGGTATTTCCTTGTTCCAGGATTCTTTATCGTTTCTTTGAATCATTGGGTTTAGACATTACTTCGGTGATTTTTAATCGTTTCAAAAAACGTCAGCAACATACCCTTTTTGTGATTTCTTTTTATCAAAAAATCATACAAATGGTCGATTTGATTCCTGCGCGATACACTTTTAATCGAAAGAGTTTTACCAATTCCAAGGGGTTTTACTTATAAATTTGAAAATTGGATCCTTTCGATTTTTATATGGAAAATATACTTACGAAGCTGTTTCAACTTATTAATTAACACTAACCCTAGATCCGCTCCCTTAAAAAATGAATCAATACTTTTTTTTACTCGAGCTCCATTAAGATCATGTACTATTTACATCCCAACCCCCGACCTCAAAAAGGAGGGTTCTAGTGAAACAGAACAAACGATGTCGAGCCAAGAGCACCCTCATTCCTATCTAATTAATATAAAAATAAAATGATGGATGTAAGAATCCACAAACGACCATATCCCTCAAGTCGCACGTTGCTTTTTACCACATCGTTTTAAACGAAGTTTTACCATAACATTTCCTAGTAGGTTGCTGTAAACAGTATGTAATTGATTCCATTATGGACTCATGAATAATCATCGGTTCGTTCGGTACATAGTAATCCATACTTTTATGAATGGGTAATTTCTCAAGAAGTATCAGCACGAATTAAATTGAACCCCATATAATATATAATATATAGAAATATAATAAATATTTTTTTAATATATTATTTTTTCTTTAGAATTATAATCTAAATATAAATATTAGAATATAAAAAAATTGAACTAATAAATAACACAAATAAGTTTTTTTTTAATCTGCATCTTGAGGTGACTTGCTAAAATAGATTCACCAATTTCACACTTCTTCGAGTACCAAGGACTCATAAGACATTATTCAAAATATTTAATTGATTGAAAAATTTCCTATTTCACTATCATTACATTATTTGAATAAGGCTTTACAGTAAAAATCGCATTTTGATAATAATAGAGAAAAATTCATATTCGGATTAAACCATAAAAAAAATGTAAATTCTTTTTGTTTTTCACGAGGTGGTGGATAAAGACTGATAGAATAGAGGCTTTGGGTTGTTATTCTTTTTGATAAATCATAATTAAAAGAGGATCCCCATACCTATCAGGTAGACTAAACAAATATCTTTGAAAGTAATTAGAAACATTCTATGTTAAAGGGTAAAGTTAAATATTTAAAATTTAGGGATAACAAATCTATTGTCACAAAACTCAATTGAAATAAAATAAAGTTTTCAATGAATCAATGAAATAGAAGAAATAGAACGATAACAATACATATATATAAGTCTTCGCTCCCTTTCTGCGTAGTTTATTTGACTTGGAGTCAATAATCCGGCTGCAATTATTTCCTAAGGAAAAGCGACTAAGATGTATGAATACACTTTGTCTCAATTGGTACATATCATATATTTACAATTTTTCATAAAAGAAAACACAAAATACTTAAAAACGGGGTTCAAAGAAAAGACATATGTTACGTATGTAACTTGATTTTTTTTTAATGAAATTCAGACAGCCGCATATATTGAAATTGGTATTTTACATTGACGTTTAACTCCTATCTACTGCGTCAATTCTATGAATATGATGAATCCTAAATAAAAAAAGAATCCTATTAGAGTGTTCCAGACTATTACTATTTTGTATAAATGTAAATTAAAACAAGTACAGATTAAATCATGGCTCGTATTTTTATTTTATGAAGAACTAACTTATTAAATAGAAATATGATTTAATCTATGCTCCCCTCTTACCTGTATACAAATAGATTCAATTACATCTGTGTGTTATTTGAACACGATTCGATTTTTGATTTTTGAAAAAGATATAATTCATATAAGAATCAATCATTATAGGAAAGCAAAATCAGATTATAACCAATCTTATTCTACTCTTAAAAAAAAAAAATAAGGTTGTTTAAAAAAGGGCAATCTTTCTTTTATTCTGATATAAAATAGAAAATCTATATTCTGATATGATATATATAATATAATAGGTATGCTCTGGGACGGAAGGATTCGAACCTCCGAATACCGGGACCAAAACCCGTTGCCTTACCACTTGGCCACGCCCCATTTTTGATTTCTATTCGACATTAATAAAGACTAATATTGATAGTAGTTCTTCGTCAATTCTAGTCCAAATCTATATAGAATAGATTAGAGTGTTGCTAGGATTTTGAGACATTTAGATAGAGAATTAAACGACATTTATTGATCATTACATACAATTCAATTAAGATATTGTATGAAAGTATGGTTTTGTCTATTCTCTTTTTATTTGAGAATTGAAGGATTTTTGATTGGGTTAATTAAAAAAAAAAAATAAGATTATAATAACTCATATTAAGAACTCATCATATTAATAACTCAATCAAAATAAATACAATTATCTTCAAGAACAAAGAAAAAAATGTTTGTTATGCTTAATATCTTTGGTTTGATCTGTATTTGTCTTAATTCTGCTCTTTCTTCAAGTAGTTTTTTCTTCTCAAAATTGCCCGAGGCTTATGCTTTTTTGAATCCAATCGTAGATTTTATGCCAGTAATACCTTTGCTCTTTTTTCTCTTAGCTTTTGTTTGGCAAGCTGCTGTAAGTTTTCGATGAGATCTTTAATACGGTCCTAGAAAAATTCATGATTTATTCTTAAAAAAAAAATTCTAACAATTCATAAGATCAGATAAGTCTTATAGTATAACCCTTCGATTCAAATAATGAAATTCTTGGATCGCCACAATAAGTCTGGGCTCCCCCCAGTTACTCATTCGGACCCTTTTTTACAGTGAAAGAACCTAGTAGATTCCTCCGCAATATCTAATTGCGGGTATGAAAAAGCTTTTGGTAATGAAAGACTTGACTCTTATTACAAATGAATTTCTGAAAATTCTTTTTTATTTCTATAGATTTAGAAAAAGAATTTCGTGGTGTCAAAATAAGGTATGTGGTATAAAAATGGAGAATCTATTATCTTTTTTTCCAAAAAAAATGATCTTGGAGATTGTGTAATGCTTACTCTTAAACTATTTGTTTACACAGTAGTGGTATTCTTTGTTTCTCTCTTTATCTTCGGATTCCTATCTAATGATCCAGGACGGAATCCTGGACGTGAAGAGTGAAGAATAAAAAATAACAATAAAGTTTCTGTTTTCCTTGCTTGATTTTAAAATGTTCTTAGGATTTTATTTATTCCACATTTTTAACTATTAATTAAAATGAAATAAAAAAAAAGACTCGTTGAAAGAGAAATTGAAAGATAAAGAAAAAATACCAAGTCATCCACTAAAGCGGAAAGAGAGGGATTCGAACCCTCGGTACGAAAAACCCGTACAACGGATTAGCAATCCGACGCTTTAGTCCACTCAGCCATCTCCCCAAATTGAAATAAAAAGGATAATTACTAGATTATATTACACAAAAACAGTAAGGCTTGAAAAAGGGCCCTCTCTTTATACCTCTTTATTATTCAGTATATAATTATTATATAGATATCTAATTATAGAGACATAGAAAAATAGAAAAAACAATATAGAAAATAAAAATCAGTGATTTCATTTAGGTAAAGTAAGGGCTCGAAAGCGATATCTCAACTCCACTATTCCAATGAATATAAATTTAGATATATAACCACCCAATGCCCCAAGAATATTATATATTATATAAACTATAAATTATATAGCAATGAATTTCTTATATAAAAAAATTATAGAATTAATAAATAGTAAATAGAAAGTAATAATAAATATATAAATTAAAATTAAATAAATAATAAAAAAAGAGTACCTCTTTGCTTTCGTCTGCAAGATCCTTTTTTACTTTTACTTCCACAGCCCGGCCCCCGGTCCTGACCGGGCCGGGTCTTTCGTTTTTGTTCCAATGAATCATAGAAAAAATGATTTATTTGATTTGAAAAAAAAAAATGATTAATGATTGTTGTTGTTTCAAGAACAATCATAATAAAGGCAATTTCTATTCCTATCATACAGAATAGAATCCGAGTGTCATTTCTTAATTATTTTATTCTTGCACAATTTATGTTATGGCATACGCCTTTTTTTTATCGAGACGTATCCATCTCATTTAAATAACTAAAAAAGCGTGTTTTTTTAGTTATTTAAATAAATCCTCTTTCCCCAATCCCATTAGTCTCCTTGGCCAAAGCATATCAACGCTCTAATTTTCATGATTCTTTTCTGATCCTATCGTCTTAATTATGACCCATTTTTTTGTTCGACAAAAGATCCATTTATATACAATAATCACATTGTAGCGGGTATAGTTTAGTGGTAAAAGTGCGATTCGTTCTATTAATCCCTTAAATGGTTAAGGGGTCCTTCGGTTTAATTACTATTCCGATCAAAAACTTTATTTCTTAAAAGGATTTAATCCTTTACCTCTCAATGAAAGATTCGAGGAAGAATAGACATTCTCGTGATTTGTATCCAAAAGAGTCAATTAGAAATTGGAAAAAACAAAATTGGATTATGAAATTACGAAACATAATTGGTTTTTGAATTGGATCAATATTTCCAATTGAATAAGTATGAGTAAAGGGTCCATGGATAAATAGAGAAGGGAGTATTTCTAATCGTAACTAAATCTTCAATTTATGATTTGTATAAAAGAGATTGAAGCAAAACAGCTATTAACTAATGGCTTTGGTTTACTAGAGACATCGACATATTATATTGTTTTAGCTCGGTGGAAACAAAATCCTTTTCCTAAGGATTCTTTCAAATAGAAATAGAGAACGAAGTAACTAGAAGGGTGGTTCTAACCCCCCCTGTTCTATAGGGATCATCTATAAAGCGGGTTTTGTTTTGAATGCATTCAAACAGAAAAGCTGACATAGATGTTATGGGCCGAAATTTCTTTTCTTTTTTTTTGTAATTTAGTTCACATCTGACATATGTGAAATTTGTCCATCTTTCATAAAGGAGCCGAATGAAACCAAAGTTTCACGTTCGGTTTTGAATTAGAGACGTTAAAAACGATGACTCAACGTCGACTATAACCCCTAGCCTTCCAAGCTAACGATGCGGGTTCGATTCCCGCTACCCGCTTATATCTCTATATTATATATATTAATTTATTCTCTAAAATTCTATATTCTATTTAGAATATGTTTAATAGTAAAAGTTATAGTTTTTATCTATTATAAAATATTATATTATTTAAATTCTATATTAAATAATCTATAATATAGAGGATCTAATTATAATTATTCATGTAATGAATCTAATTTAATGTAATTATTAATATAATGATAATGAATGTATCATTGAATTGAATGCGCAATTCCTGGAATTCTCTCAATGGTCTTTTTTCTGACCAAGAGATGTGAAAACAAAACTAAGAAAAAAGCGTCCATTGTCTAATGGATAGGACAGAGGTCTTCTAAACCTTTAGTATAGGTTCAAATCCTATTGGACGCGACGGATTTCCATATATTTCTTTTCTACTAACTAGGTATTTTGAATGATTTGAACAAGAGACCCTTATATTTATTTATATATTTATTCTTAATAATAATTTTTTATTACTATAAAATTATTAATATAAAAAATATATAATAAAATAAAAGATTAGATTATAGAAATAATTATTTCTATAAAATTAGAAAGTTATTTAAAGGAATTTCTTTATACCTGTTCCTGAAGTAGAAAGCGTTCCATTTGTTCTTGAATAGCGTCTTTCAAAAGGGCTTCCGCTTCCTCATTGAATATCTTGGTAGAAGATATTATTTCTTGGAACTGCGGTTTATTCGTTTTTAAATAAGTCCGTAACTCAACGAGAAATTTCTTTACCTGTCCAATTTCTAATGAATCAAGATAACCATTCGTTCCAGTATAAATAGTCATTACCTGTTCTTCCACCGTGAGAGGGGATGATTGAGATTGTTTGAGCAACTCGCGTAATCGTTGACCTCTTGCCAATTGATTCTGAGTAGCTTTATCGAGATCAGACGCGAATTGTGCAAAGGCTTCTAATTCTGCGAATTGTGCCAATTCTAATTTTAGTTTGCCGGCTACTTGTTTCATGGCTTTAATTTGAGCGGCAGATCCTACTCTGGAGACGGAAATCCCCACGTTAATGGCAGGTCTGATTCCAGCATTGAATAAATCGGCGGATAAGAAAATTTGGCCATCTGTAATTGAGATTACATTAGTAGGAATATAAGCTGAAACATCTCCCGATTGGGTCTCAACTATTGGTAAAGCAGTCATACTTCCTTCACCTAAACGCGAACCTGATTTAGCGGCTCTTTCCAAAAGTCGTGAATGCAAATAAAAAACATCTCCTGGATAAGCTTCGCGACCCGGCGGTCTTCGTAATAGAAGAGACATTTGGC